ATTCCATTCTTTTTCCTCCTTTTTTTGATCATAACCAAATAAAAACTTCTCGAATTACCAGAATCCATAGTAAAAAAAACAAAGTTCTTGGGTATTCAAATAGTAATAGTTTCGTTCATCAGTATACTACTAAATTAAAATTGGAATGAAATCTAATCTTATTCAATTCAAATATTGAATATCTCTCCTTGTCCAAAAGGGCACAATTTGAGTGGAAGGTCTACATTTTTTTTTTTAGAATCAGTCTATTTTTATATTTTTATGATATTTCGTACTACTGTATGATTCCTTTTTTGTGGGATTTTCTTATTTTCCAAAAGGGAAAATGAGAAGAATTATAGAATGGATTGCTAATTATGCCTAGATCTCGGATAAATGGAAATTTTATTGATAAGACCTCTTCAATTGTAGCTAATATCTTATTACGAATAATTCCGACAACTTCAGGAGAAAAAAGGGCATTTACCTATTACAGAGATGGTGCGATTTGATTCTTGTTTTTTTTTTTAGCCCTTAGTCTGATAGAAATAGACGCGATTCGGGATAGAAAGAAACAAATTTTTGAAAGAAACCCACGCTTAGTGAAGGTGAAGTTTAGAGATAGAACAATTCCTTCTGTCGTGTATCCTCGATTGATGCAGCCTCAGATGCTTTAATTATCGATTTTAGTATTGAGCGAAAGGTTACGCCTATACTATAGGTTCTAGTTTGCGGGTTAATCCTACTCCACTAGTACAAATAGGCAGCATAGGGGAAGAAGCGCTACTCCTAGGAATCAACAACACGAAAACTTTGTTATAAATTCCCCCTTCCCTTCCCTTTCCTTATCGATATCGGGACTAACAAGAATGGTTGGGACAACAAACATCCATCTCGTTCGTACTTTGGATACCCGTATAACCATCAAAGATCGTTGAAGTGACTAATTCCTAGAAATAGGAAGCGTTGAGGACAAAGAAATCGTTGGAGTTACCATTTCCATCTAGCACTAATATGATTGGTGTTAAGAAAAAACAAACCCTTTCGGGAAGGCTGGCTAGAAATTTCTTGTAAAAATACTAGTCCCTGTCAGTTCATAATGAGAATAGTGAAATTTTGATTACATAGATTATTTCCCACAGTACTTTATGCACAGTAGGGAGGAGCCGTATGAGATGAAAATCTCACATACGGTTCTGGAACGGAGATTCTTTGAATAGAGTGAACGACCGTAACGGATGTCAGCTCAATCCGAAGGAAATTATGCGGAAGCTTTACAGAATTATTATGAAGCTACGCGACTAGAAATTGATCCTTATGATCGAAGTTATATACTCTATAACATAGGCCTTATACACACAAGCAATGGAGAGCATACGAAGGCTTTGGAATATTATTTTCGGGCACTAGAACGAAACCCATTCTTACCACAAGCTTTTAATAATATGGCCGTGATCTGTCATTACGTGCGACTATCTCCACTATAGAACGAGGGAAAAACAGATAAAATCGGCTAGTAAATACTAGAAAAAAAAAATAGGCTTTCTACATATGCATCGTCCAAAGTAACGATTTTTATCAGCTGTAGCAAGGAAAGAGACTTCACGAGAACCAAAGAAGAAATAAGTACGCCTATATACTCTATGGATAAAGGATCTAATTGATATAGAAAGCGCCGTAAAGATCAATTAGCAAGCTATTGGGTCGATACAGTTAAGAACTGCTTACTTATGTCATGATATGAGATAAAAGTTCGGAATCAACTTATGTAATAGAGTCAATCCACTAAGATATTGAGCAGCGGTGTAGTATCAAATCCCAAAGATAGTAAGTTCTTTTTTCTTATGGAGGAAAGTCTTTTTCAACGATTCTATATGAATTTCATATATGAAATGAAATCGAGATAGTTACCTTTCAGAAAATTTTAACAAACAATATAGGGGATATCTATTCTTCATTCTTCTGAAGGTGTGGGAGAAAAGATAAAACTGATTATTGATTAAATTAAAATTAGAGTTTGAAACTTATGTAATTAACTTCTTCTGGTTCTGGTTAACCCAAGAAAAATAGGATAGATTTATTAGAAATCTAATTCAGTTACCATAGGGTAAATTAATAAGATGGGACACAAAAAGAATCGATTGATGAGCCGTATGAGGTAGGAAACTCTCAAGTACGGTTCTAAGGGAAGGAATTGACCCGCCTATTCCGACCGGGGAGAACAGGCCATTCTACAGGGTGATTCTGAAATTGCGGAGGCTTGGTCCGATCAAGCTGCTGAGTATTGGAAACAAGCTATAGCGCTTACTCCAGGTAATTATATTGAAGCACATAATTGGTTGAAGATCACGAGGCGTTTCGAATTTGAATAAAACAAAACCACCCTCTTTTTTTTTTATTTCTTAAAATTTGGATCCATAAATCAAATAAAATAGATCGTTCCTCTGAGAAGATCCAATCAAGAATTTCATTATATCCCTTCCTTCTAAAATCATTCTATTTTGTATGATCTCTCATAAGG